GCTAGTGTAGCTTAATTTAAAGCATGGCACTGAAGATGCTAAGATGAAAATTAATTTTTTTCCGCAAGCATGTAAGGTTTGGTCCTGGCCTTAGTGTTAATTGTAACTAGGATTATACATGCAAGTTTCAGCTCTCCCGTGAGAATGCCCTAATTATTCTATTAAATAACTAGGAGCAGATATCAGGCACACATACACGTAGCCCAAGACATCTTGCTAAGCCACTCCCCCAAGGGATTTCAGCAGTAATAAACATTGATTTCATAAGCGCAAGCTTGACTCAGTTAAAGTTAACAGAGTTGGTTAATCTCGTGCCAGCCACCGCGGTTATACGAGTAACTCACATTAACACATCCCGGCGTAAAGAGTGATTAAAGAATGACCTTTAACTACTAAAGTTCAGACCTCATAAAACTGTTATACGTATTCATGAGTGGAATAAACAACAACGAAAGTGACTTTACAAATTAAGGAACCTTGATGTCACGACAGTTGGGGCCCAAACTAGGATTAGATACCCTACTATGCCCAACCACAAACTTAGACAACACCTCACTATATTGTTCGCCAGAGTACTACAAGCGCTAGCTTAAAACCCAAAGGACTTGGCGGTATCCCACACCCACCTAGAGGAGCCTGTTCTATAACCGATAATCCTCGTTCAACCTCACCACTTCTTGCCATTACCGTCTATATACCGCCGTCGTCAGCCCACCCTGTGAAGGATCAAAAGTAAGCAAAAAGAATAAAACTCCAAAACGTCAGGTCGAGGTGTAGCAAATGAAGTGGGAAGAAATGGGCTACATTTTTTTCCAAGAATATACGAATGGTAAACTGAAAACACACCTAAAGGTGGATTTAGCAGTAAGAGGAGATCAGAATACTCCTCTGAAATCGGCCCTGGGATAAGCACACACCGCCCGTCACTCTCCTCAAAAATAACTTACCCTTTTTATAAATACATTTCTTCAACAAGAGGAGGCAAGTCGTAACATGGTAAGTGTACTGGAAAGTGCACTTGGAATCAAAATGTGGCTAAATTAGTAAAGCACCTCCCTTACACCGAGGAGATATCCGCGCAATTCGGATCATTTTGAACCTCAAAGCTAGCCTATATATCAATTCAACTAGACCTTATAAATCTAATCCATATTACAATTTTCAATCAAAACATTCTCAACCTTTCAGTATGGGTGACAGAACAATAACCCTAGCGCAATAACCTATGTACCGCAAGGGAAAGCTGAAAAAGAAATGAAATAAATCATTAAAGTACTAAAAAGCAGAGATCATACCTCGTACCTTTTGCATCATGATTTAGCTAGAAAAACTAGGCAAAAAGATCTTAAGTCTATCTCCCCGAAACTAAACGAGCTACTCCGAAGCAACATTATAGAGCTAACCCGTCTCTGTGGCAAAAGAGTGGGAAGACTTCCGAGTAGCGGTGAAAAGCCTACCGAGTTTAGTGATAGCTGGTTACCCAAGAAAAGAACTTTAGTTCTGCATTAATTTTTCACCATCTAGACAAGACTTACTCGTCAAAGAAACTTATAAGAATTAATAGTTATTTAGAAGAGGTACAACCCTTCTAAACCAAGACACAACTTTTTAAGGTGGGAAATGATCATAATTATCAAGGTTACCATCTCAGTGGGCCTAAAAGCAGCCACCTGTCAAGCAAGCGTCGCAGCTCTAATCTAATAACTAAACCTTTAATCCAGATATTCATTCACAACCCCCTTCATCCTATTGGGTTATTTTATATTTATATAAAAGAACTTATGCTAAAATGAGTAATAAAGAGAACAAATCTCTCCCGACACAAGTGTACGTCAGAAAGAATTAAATCACTGATAATTAAACGACCCCAAACTGAGGTCATTATATCACTTAATCATCAACTAGAAAATCCTATTCCCCTACTCGTTATCCCTACACAGGAGTGTCACCAGGAAAGATTAAAAGAAAATAAAGGAACTCGGCAAACATAAACTCCGCCTGTTTACCAAAAACATCGCCTCTTGACAAACCATAAGAGGTCCCGCCTGCCCTGTGACAACGTTTAACGGCCGCGGTATTTTGACCGTGCAAAGGTAGCGTAATCACTTGTCTTTTAAATGAAGACCTGTATGAAAGGCATCACGAGAGTTTAACTGTCTCTATTTTCCAATCAATGAAATTGATCTATTCGTGCAGAAGCGAATATAATAACATTAGACGAGAAGACCCTATGGAGCTTCAAACACTTAAATTAATTATGTAATCATCCACTTCCCAGGGAATAAACAAAACATACAATACTTCTAATTTAACTGTTTTTGGTTGGGGTGACCAAGGGGAAAAACAAATCCCCCTCATCGACTGAGTACTAAGTACTTAAAAATTAGAATGACAATTCTAATTAATAAAACATTTATCGAAAAATGACCCAGGATTTCCTGATCAATGAACCAAGTTACCCTAGGGATAACAGCGCAATCCTTTCTCAGAGTCCCTATCGAAGAAAGGGTTTACGACCTCGATGTTGGATCAGGACATCCTAATGGTGCAACCGCTATTAAGGGTTCGTTTGTTCAACGATTAATAGTCCTACGTGATCTGAGTTCAGACCGGAGAAATCCAGGTCAGTTTCTATCTATGAATACACTTTTCCTAGTACGAAAGGACCGGAAAAGTAGGGCCAATGCCACTAGCACGCCCTATTTTCATCTATTGAATAAAACTAAAATAGATAAGAAAAGGTCACCTAGTGCCCAAAAAAAGGGTTGTTGAGGTGGCAGAGCCTGGTAAATGCAAAAGACCTAAGTCCTTTAATCCAGAGGTTCAAATCCTCTCCTCAACTATGCTCCAACCCATTTTACTCTATTTAATTAACCCCCTTGCCTACATTATCCCCATCCTTTTAGCCACAGCCTTCCTTACATTAATTGAACGAAAAATTCTCGGCTATATACAATTTCGTAAAGGTCCAAACATTGTTGGACCTTATGGTCTACTCCAACCTATTGCAGATGGCCTAAAATTATTTATTAAAGAACCTGTCCGTCCATCAATATCCTCTCCATTTCTATTTCTAATTGCCCCCACAATAGCTCTAACATTAGCCCTACTCATATGAATACCCCTCCCTCTTCCTCACTCAATTATTAATCTTAACCTAGGTCTATTATTTATTCTAGCAATCTCAAGCCTTACTGTTTACACTATTTTAGGGTCCGGATGAGCATCCAACTCAAAATATGCTCTAATAGGAGCATTACGTGCCGTAGCACAAACTATCTCATATGAAGTAAGCTTAGGCCTCATCCTCTTATCAATAATCGTATTCGCTGGAGGATTTACCCTCCATACATTTAATCTAGCTCAAGAAACTATCTGACTCCTAATCCCAGGTTGACCACTAGCCTTAATATGATACATTTCAACCCTAGCAGAAACTAACCGAGCTCCCTTTGACCTAACAGAAGGAGAATCAGAACTAGTATCAGGATTCAACATTGAATACGCAGGAGGCCCATTTGCTCTATTCTTCCTAGCCGAATATACTAACATCCTACTAATAAATACCCTATCAGTTATCCTATTCATAGGAACTTCCTATAATCCTCTTCTCCCACAAATCTCAACACTCAGCCTTATAATAAAAGCTACATTACTAACATTTATCTTCTTATGAATCCGAGCATCCTACCCCCGCTTCCGCTATGATCAACTCATACACTTAGTCTGAAAAAACTTCCTACCCCTCACTTTAGCAATTATCCTATGACACATAGCCCTACCTCTCGCTACATCAAGCCTACCCCCAATCACTTAAGGAAGTGTGCCTGAATTAAAGGACCACTTTGATAGAGTGGATAATGAGAGTTAAAATCTCTCCACTTCCTTCTAGAAAAATAGGATTCGAACCTATATTTAAGAGATCAAAACCCTTCGTGTTTCCTATTACACTATTCCCTAGTAAAGTCAGCTAATAAAGCTTTTGGGCCCATACCCCAACCATGTTGGTTAAAATCCTTCCTTTACTAATGAACCCTACTGTATTAACCATCCTAATTTCAAGTCTAGGCCTAGGAACCACCCTTACATTTATTGGGTCACACTGACTCCTAGTATGAATAGGCCTTGAAATTAATACTCTAGCTATTATTCCTCTAATAATACGCCAACACCACCCACGAGCAGTAGAAGCTACTACAAAATATTTCATTACTCAAGCAACTGCCTCCGCTCTATTATTATTCGCTGGCATCACAAATGCTTGAACTTCAGGTGAATGAAGTTTAACCGAAATAATTAACCCAAGTTCTGCCACACTAGCATTAACCGCACTTGCCCTAAAAATTGGTCTTGCACCACTACACTTTTGACTACCCGAAGTCCTCCAAGGCTTAGATCTCACCACAGGACTCATCCTATCAACCTGACAAAAACTAGCTCCATTCGCTATTTTACTTCAACTATACCCCTTACTCAACCCCAATTTATTATTATCCCTTGGAATTCTCTCAACAATTATTGGAGGCTGGGGAGGACTTAATCAAACACAATTACGAAAAATCCTGGCCTACTCATCAATCGCAAACCTCGGATGAATAATTACAATTCTACATTATGCTCCTAACCTAACCCTACTTAACCTCATCCTATATATTATCATAACACTTACAACCTTTCTCTTATTTAAAACCTTTAACTCAACTAAAATTAACTCAATTGCCTCATCATCAACCAAATCCCCTCTCTTATCCATTATCACTTTATTAACCCTCCTTTCCCTAGGAGGACTACCTCCACTTTCCGGATTTATACCTAAATGATTAATCCTCCAAGAATTAACAAAACAAAGTTTATTTATTCCAGCTACTATTATAGCTCTCATAGCCCTCCTTAGTCTATTCTTTTACTTACGTCTATGTTATGCTACAACACTAACTATAAACCCTAACCCAACCAACATATCATCATCTTGACGAACAAAACCCAACCACCCAACCCTCATCCTATTAACCTCAGCAACCTTATCCATCCTCCTTCTCCCCTTAACACCCACAATCTTTATACTTACCCCATAGAAATTTAGGTTAACAACAGACCAAAAGCCTTCAAAGCTTTAAGTAGAAGTGAAAATCCTCTAATTTCTGCTAAGACTTGCAAGACTCTATCTCACATCCTCTGAATGCAACTCAGATGCTTTAATTAAGCTAAAACCTTCTAGATAGGCAGGCCTCGATCCTACAAAATCTTAGTTAACAGCTAAGCGTTTAATCCAACGAACTTCTATCTAAGCTTTCTCCCGCCGCCACAGACAAAGGCGGGAGAAAGCCCCGGGAGGGAACTAACCTCCGTCTTTGGATTTGCAATCCAACGTAAACAGCTACTTCAAGGCTTTGATAAGAAGAGGATTTTGACCTCTGTAAACGGAGCTACAATCCGCCGCTTATTCTCAGCCATCTTACCTGTGGCAATTAATCGTTGACTATTTTCTACCAACCACAAAGATATTGGCACCCTTTACCTGATTTTTGGTGCATGAGCAGGTATAGTTGGAACAGCCCTAAGTCTCCTAATTCGAGCTGAACTTGGGCAACCTGGATCACTTTTAGGGGATGATCAGATTTATAATGTAATCGTAACTGCCCACGCTTTTGTAATAATCTTTTTTATGGTTATACCAATTATAATTGGTGGTTTCGGAAATTGACTAGTTCCTTTAATAATTGGTGCACCAGATATAGCCTTCCCACGAATAAATAACATAAGTTTTTGACTTCTTCCACCATCATTTCTTCTCCTCCTCGCTTCTGCCGGAGTAGAAGCTGGAGCAGGTACTGGTTGAACAGTTTATCCCCCATTAGCTAGTAACCTAGCACATGCTGGACCATCTGTTGATTTAGCTATTTTCTCTCTTCACTTAGCCGGTGTTTCATCAATTCTAGCTTCAATTAATTTTATTACAACTATTATTAATATAAAACCACCAGCCATTTCCCAATATCAAACACCATTATTTGTTTGATCTATTCTTGTAACCACTATTCTTCTTCTCTTATCACTTCCAGTTCTTGCAGCAGGGATTACAATATTACTTACAGATCGTAACCTTAATACTACATTCTTTGATCCTGCAGGTGGGGGAGATCCAATCCTTTATCAACATTTATTTTGATTTTTTGGTCATCCTGAAGTTTATATTTTAATTCTACCGGGCTTCGGAATAATCTCTCATGTAGTAGCCTATTACTCAGGTAAAAAAGAACCATTCGGATATATAGGCATAGTTTGAGCAATAATAGCAATTGGTCTACTTGGTTTTATTGTTTGAGCCCATCATATATTCACAGTAGGAATAGATGTAGATACTCGAGCCTATTTCACCTCCGCAACAATAATTATTGCTATTCCTACAGGTGTTAAAGTCTTTAGCTGATTAGCAACCCTTCATGGAGGATCTATTAAATGAGATACTCCTTTACTCTGAGCTTTAGGATTTATCTTCCTTTTTACAGTAGGTGGTTTAACAGGAATTGTCCTAGCTAACTCCTCATTAGACATTGTTCTCCATGATACTTATTATGTAGTAGCTCACTTCCACTATGTTCTTTCAATAGGAGCAGTATTTGCCATTATGGCAGGTCTTATTCACTGATTCCCCTTAATTTCTGGTTTTACTCTTCATCAAACCTGAACAAAAATCCAATTTACAGTTATATTTATTGGAGTAAACTTAACCTTCTTCCCTCAACACTTCCTAGGTCTCGCAGGTATACCACGACGATATTCAGATTATCCAGATGCATATACTCTATGAAACGCAATTTCATCAATTGGCTCCCTAATCTCTCTCGTTGCTGTAATCATATTACTATTCATCATTTGAGAAGCATTTGCCTCAAAACGAGAAGTACTATCCGTTGAACTTCCACATACAAATGTAGAATGACTACATGGTTGTCCTCCTCCTTATCACACCTACGAAGAACCAGCATTTGTTCAAGTCCAACGACCCTCTTTTTAACAAGAAAGGAAGGAATTGAACCCCCATATGCTGGTTTCAAGCCAGCCACATCACCACTCTGTCACTTTCTTCATAAGATACTAGTAAAATATATTACACTGCCTTGTCGGGACAGAATTGTAAGTTAAACCCTTACGTATCTTATTTTACAATGGCACACCCCTCACAATTAGGATTCCAAGATGCAGCCTCCCCAGTTATGGAAGAACTTATTCACTTTCACGACCACACATTAATAATTGTATTCTTAATTAGCACCCTAGTTCTCTACATTATTACAGCAATAGTTACAACTAAACTTACAAATAAATACATTCTTGACTCCCAAGAAATCGAAATCGTTTGAACCATCTTACCTGCTATTATTCTCATTATAATTGCTCTCCCATCACTACGAATCTTATATCTCATAGACGAAATCAATGATCCACATCTAACCATTAAAGCTATAGGCCATCAATGATACTGAAGTTATGAATATACAGATTACGAAGACCTAGGATTTGATTCTTATATAATTCAAACTCAAGACTTGACTCCAGGTCAATTCCGTTTATTGGAAACAGATCACCGTATAGTAGTACCTATAGAATCACCTATCCGAGTCCTAGTATCAGCAGAAGACGTCCTACACTCATGAGCCGTTCCAGCTCTAGGCGTAAAAATAGATGCTGTTCCAGGACGACTTAATCAAACTGCCTTTATTGTTTCACGTCCTGGTGTCTATTACGGCCAATGTTCAGAAATTTGCGGCGCTAATCACAGCTTTATACCTATCGTAGTAGAAGCAGTTCCCCTAGAACACTTCGAAGCCTGATCTTCATCAATGCTAGAAGAAGCCTCATTAAGAAGCTAAACTGGGCCTAGCATTAGCCTTTTAAGCTAAACATTGGTGACTCCCAACCACCCTTAATGATATGCCCCAATTAAATCCTAACCCATGATTTTTAATCTTATTATTCTCATGAATTATCTTCCTTACTATTCTACCAAACAAAATTATAAATCATTTATTCAATAATGACCCAACCCTAAAAAGTACTGAAAAACCTAAACCTAATCCCTGAAACTGACCATGATTATAAGTTTCTTTGATCAATTCTTAAGCCCATCACTTATTGGAATCCCCCTCATTGCCCTAGCAATCTTAATCCCATGATTAACCTTCCCAACTCCAACTAATCGATGATTAAACAACCGATTAATTACTCTCCAAGCTTGATTCATTAATCGCTTTGTTTATCAACTTATACAACCAATCAACCTTGGAGGACATAAATGAGCTATATTACTAACAGCCTTAATATTATTCCTAATTACCATTAACCTCTTAGGTCTTCTCCCATACACATTTACCCCTACAACACAACTTTCTCTAAATATAGCATTCGCCCTTCCATTATGACTTACAACTGTATTAATTGGTATATTAAATCAACCTACAATTGCATTAGGCCACCTTCTTCCAGAAGGAACACCAACCCCTTTAATTCCAATCCTTATTATTATCGAAACTATCAGCCTATTCATTCGACCATTAGCCTTAGGAGTCCGACTAACCGCCAATTTAACAGCAGGCCACCTTCTAATACAATTAATTGCTACCGCAGCATTTGTCCTCTTAACTATCATACCAACTGTAGCCTTACTAACTTCTACAATTCTATTCTTATTAACAATTCTAGAAGTAGCTGTAGCAATAATCCAAGCATATGTATTCGTCCTCCTACTAAGCTTATATTTACAAGAAAATGTATAATGGCTCACCAAGCACATGCATACCACATAGTTGACCCAAGCCCATGACCCTTAACAGGAGCTACCGCTGCCCTTCTTATAACATCGGGTTTAGCCATCTGATTTCACTTCCACTCACTTCTTCTCCTTTATTTAGGACTAACCCTTCTTTTCCTAACAATAATTCAATGATGACGTGACATTATTCGAGAAGGAACATTCCAAGGCCATCATACCCCTCCTGTACAAAAAGGTCTTCGTTATGGAATAATCTTATTCATCACATCAGAAGTTTTCTTCTTCTTAGGTTTTTTCTGAGCCTTCTATCATTCCAGCCTTGCACCAACCCCCGAATTAGGCGGATGCTGACCACCAACAGGAATTAATCCTTTAGATCCATTCGAAGTCCCACTCTTAAACACTGCAGTACTTTTAGCTTCAGGAGTAACCGTAACTTGAGCCCACCATAGCTTAATAGAAGGTAACCGAAAAGAAGCAATTCAAGCCCTTACTTTAACCATTATCCTAGGAGTTTACTTTACATCCCTTCAAGCCATAGAATATTACGAAGCACCATTCACTATCGCCGACGGAGTCTACGGAACAACATTTTATGTTGCCACAGGATTCCACGGTCTCCACGTTATTATTGGTTCAACATTTCTAGCAGTTTGTCTTATACGACAAGTCCAATATCACTTTACATCAGAACATCACTTCGGCTTCGAAGCCGCAGCATGATACTGGCATTTTGTAGATGTAGTGTGATTATTCCTTTATGTATCCATCTATTGATGAGGCTCATAATTGCTTTTCTAGTATAAATTAGTACAAGTGATTTCCAATTACTTAATCTTGGTTAAAACCCAAGGAAAAGTAATGAACCTCATCATGTCGTCTGTCGCGACCACGGCCCTGATTTCCCTAATCCTCGCTTTAATCGCATTTTGATTACCGTCATCAAATCCAGATAATGAAAAATTATCTCCCTATGAATGTGGCTTCGACCCACTAGGAAGTGCCCGCCTCCCCTTTTCTCTACGTTTCTTCTTAGTAGCAATCTTATTCCTCCTATTTGATTTAGAAATCGCCCTTTTACTACCACTACCCTGAGGAAACCAATTACTAACACCACTCTCCACACTTCTCTGAGCAACAATTATTCTAATTTTACTTACCCTAGGCCTCATCTATGAATGATTCCAAGGAGGACTTGAATGAGCAGAATAGATGTTTAGTCCAAATTAAGACCGCTAATTTCGGCTTAGCAAATTATGGTGAAAATCCATAAACATCTTATGTCCCCTATATATTTCAGTTTCACCTCAGCATTTATCTTAGGTTTAATAGGCCTTGCATTTAATCGTTCACATCTTTTATCCGCCCTCCTATGCCTTGAAGGTATAATACTCACCCTATTTATTGCCACTGCTATCTGATCTATAACATTAAATTCTACCTCCAGCTCCATTATCCCTATAATTCTCCTAACATTTTCTGCCTGCGAAGCTAGTGCAGGACTAGCTATCCTAGTTGCTGCTTCTCGTTCACATGGTTCCGACAAACTACAAAACCTCAACCTACTCCAATGCTAAAAATTTTAATTCCAACAATCATACTATTTCCTACTGCCTGATTTTCCCATAAAAAATGACTATGAACTACTACCTCCATCCATAGTCTTCTCATTGCTACAACAAGTCTATTCTGATTTAAATGAAACTCAGACATTGGCTGAGACTTTTCCAACCAATATTTAGCCATTGATCCCTTATCTACTCCACTACTTATCCTTACATGCTGACTCCTACCACTAATAATCCTAGCTAGTCAAAATCACATTTCCCCAGAACCCTTAACCCGACAACGAACCTATATTTCCCTCCTAATCTCCTTACAATTTTTCCTCATCATAGCTTTCTCTGCAACAGAAATAATTTTATTTTATATCATATTTGAAGCTACACTTATCCCAACACTTATTATTATTACACGATGAGGTAACCAAACAGAACGCTTAAATGCAGGAACTTACTTCCTATTTTATACCTTAATTGGATCCCTTCCATTACTCATTGCTCTGCTATCTATACAAAACAATCTTGGCACCCTCTCAATATTTATTATTCAACACTCTCAATACACTAACCTCTATTCATGAACAGACAAATTCTGATGAACTGCCTGCATTATTGCCTTCCTTGTCAAAATACCACTCTATGGAGTTCACCTCTGACTACCAAAAGCCCACGTCGAAGCTCCAATCGCTGGTTCAATAATCCTAGCTGCCGTACTACTAAAACTAGGGGGCTACGGAATAATACGAATCATTATTATACTTAACCCACTCACTAAAGAAATAGCTTACCCATTTTTAATCCTAGCTATCTGAGGTATCGTAATAACCAGCTCTATCTGCTTACGACAAACAGATTTAAAATCTCTTATTGCTTACTCCTCAGTTAGTCATATAGGCCTTGTCGCAGCAGCTATCCTCATCCAAACCCCATGAAGTTTCGCAGGAGCAACAACACTAATAATTGCCCATGGCCTAATCTCATCAGCTTTATTCTGTCTAGCTAACACTAACTATGAGCGCATTCACAGCCGAACCCTTCTCTTAGCCCGAGGAACCCAAATTATTCTCCCACTCATAGCAACCTGATGATTCCTCGCTAATCTTGCCAACCTTGCTCTACCCCCATCTCCAAACCTTATAGGAGAGCTTTTCATCATTACATCATTATTCAACTGATCTAACTGAACCTTAATCCTCACAGGCTCCGGAGTATTAATCACAGCATCTTACTCCCTCTACATATTCCTCATAACTCAACGAGGAATAACACCTAACCACCTCCTCTCACTCAATCCTTCTCATACACGAGAACATCTTCTCCTTAGTCTCCATATTATACCCGTACTATTACTAATCCTTAAACCAGAGCTTATCTGAAGCTGAACATTCTGTATTTATAGTTTAACTAAAACATTAGATTGTGGTTCTAAAGACAAAAGTTAAAACCTTTTTATTTACCGAGAGAGGTCCGGGACACGAAGATCTGCTAATTCTTCTTATCATGGTTCGAGCCCATGACTCACTCGGCCCTTGAAAGATAATAGTAATCTATTGGTCTTAGGAACCAAAAACTCTTGGTGCAACTCCAAGCAAGAGCTATGAATATTATCTTTAACTCGTCCTTCCTTCTAATCTTCATTATCCTCACCTTCCCATTAATTTCTTCTCTTTCACCCAAAGAACTTAAACCAAACTGATCATCCTTATATGTAAAAACTGCCGTAAAAATCTCCTTTTTCATCAGCTTAATTCCTTTATTTATTTTTCTCGACCAAGGTTTAGAATCAATCACTACTAACTGAAACTGAATAAACATAGGCCCATTTGACATTAACATAAGTTTCAAATTCGATTTATATTCAATCATCTTCACACCCGTAGCTTTATATGTTACCTGATCTATTCTCGAATTTGCTCTCTGATATATACACTCTGACCCTAACATAAATCGCTTCTTTAAATATCTCCTATTATTCCTAATCTCAATAATTATCCTAGTTACTGCCAACAACATATTCCAATTATTCATTGGCTGAGAAGGAGTTGGAATCATATCTTTCTTACTTATTGGCTGATGATATAGCCGAACAGACGCTAATACAGCAGCACTACAAGCCGTCATCTATAACCGAATTGGTGACATTGGACTAATCCTAAGTATAGCCTGACTAGCTACTAACCTCAACTCATGAGAAATCCACCAACTTTTCATTTTATCAAAAAACAAAGACCTAACCCTACCACTCCTCGGCCTTGTATTAGCTGCAGCTGGAAAATCAGCACAATTTGGGCTACACCCATGATTACCCTCAGCCATAGAAGGCCCCACACCAGTATCAGCATTACTCCACTCAAGTACAATAGTTGTAGCAGGCATCTTTCTTTTAATTCGCCTCCACCCCCTCATCCAAGACAACAAACTAATCCTAACAACCTGTCTATGTCTAGGAGCACTTACTACCCTCTTCACGGCCGCATGTGCCCTAACCCAAAATGATATTAAAAAAATCATTGCCTTCTCAACATCAAGTCAACTAGGACTGATAATAGTTACTATCGGTCTTAATCAACCTCAACTAGCCTTCCTCCATATCTGCACTCACGCTTTCTTTAAAGCAATACTCTTCCTTTGCTCCGGATCAATTATTCACAGTCTTAACGATGAACAAGATATCCGAAAAATAGGAGGTCTTCATAAGCTTTTACCATTTACCTCAACCTCTCTAACAATTGGTAGCCTAGCCCTTACAGGTATACCATTCCTATCAGGCTTCTTCTCAAAAGACGCCATCATTGAATCTATAAACACTTCCCACTTAAACGCCTGAGCCCTAATCCTAACCCTTGTAGCAACATCCTTTACAGCTATCTACAGTCTCCGCCTTATCTTCTTTGCATTAATAAACTATCCCCGATTCAATACACTCTCTCCAATCAATGAAAACAACCCATCAGTAATTAACCCCATCAAACGTCTTGCTTATGGAAGCATTATTGCCGGCCTAATTATTACTCTTAATCTTACCCCAACAAAAACTCAAATCATAACCATATCCCCCTTACTCAAACTATCCGCCCTCCTAGTTACAATCATAGGTCTTCTCCTAGCTCTCGAACTTACTAACCTCACCAACTCTCACTTCAAAATTAATCCTATACTCCACCCCCACCACTTCTCTAATATATTAGGTTACTTCCCCTCCATTATTCACCGACTTTTCCCAAAAACTAGTCTAAACTGAGCCCAACATGTCTCAACACATCTAATCGATCTGACCTGAAGTGAAAAAATTGGACCTAAAAGCAACCTCATCCAACAAACACCCCTCATCAAATTATCTACTAAACCTCAACAAGGCTTCATCAAAACTTATCTAACACTCTTATTCCTAACATTAACCCTAATTACCCTAATCATCTCTACCTAACTACTCGTAAAGCACCTCAAGACAAACCTCGAGTTAATTCTAATACTACAAATAAAGTTAACAACAATACCCAACCCCCTAAAACTAACATTCAACCCCCATCAGAATACAACAAAGCAACTCCTCAAAAATCCCCCCGTACCATATCCAAACTACTCATTTCCTCCACCCCAGTTCAATGTAAACCTCATCCTTCAACCATAAAATACTTACCAACCACAAAAAGCCCTACTAAATAAAAACCAACATACAATAACACCGATCAATCTCCTCATGCTTCCGGATAAGGCTCCGCAGCAAGAGCTGCAGTATAAGCAAAAACTACCAACATTCCTCCCAAATAAATTAAAAACAAAACTAATGACATAAAAGACCCACCATGCCCTACTAATAAACCACACCCAACCCCTGCAGCAATAACTAAACCTAAAGCAGCATAATAAGGAGAAGGATTAGATGCTACACCTATTAAACCTAAAATTAAACCAATCATTATCACAAACATAAAATATACCATTATTCCTACCTGGACTTTAACCAAGACTAATAACTTGAAAAACTATCGTTGTTATTCAACTATAAGAACTAATGGCCACTAATATCCGAAAAACCCACCCACTTTTAAAAATCATAAACCACGCCCTAGTTGACTTACCTGCTCCATCTAACATTTCATTATGATGAAACTTTGGCTCACTTCTAGGACTATGTCTAATCATTCAAATTCTCACAGGACTATTCCTAGCTATACACTATACCGCAGATATCTCCATAGCCTTCTCCTCAGTAGTTCATATCTGTCGTGACGTCAACTACGGCTGACTTATTCGTAATATCCATGCTAACGGAGCCTCACTATTCTTTATCTGTGTCTACCTCCACATTGCTCGAGGATTATATTACGGCTCCTACCTTTATAAAGAAACATGAAACATTGGCGTAATTCTTCTCTTCCTATTAATAGCAACAGCCTTCGTCGGCTATGTTCTACCATGAGGACAAATATCCTTCTGAGGAGCTACAGTTATTACCAACCTTCTATCCGCATTTCCCTATATCGGAGATATACTAGTACAATGAATCTGAGGGGGCTTCTCAGTAGACAATGCCACCCTTACACGTTTCTTTGCCTTTCACTTTCTACTCCCATTTCTAATCTTAGCCCTAACAGTCATTCACCTCCTATTCCTTCATGAAACAGGCTCTAACAACCCTCTAGGCATTAACTCCGATGCAGATAAAATCTCATTCCACCCATACTTTTCTTACAAAGACCTACTCGGCTTTTTCGTCATAATCTTATTCTTAGCCGCATTAGCCCTATTTATACCTAACCTATTAGGAGATGCTGAAAACTTTATCCCAGCAAACCCACTTGTTACTCCACCACATATCAAACCCGAATGATACTTCTTATTCGCCTATGCAATCTTACGCTCAATCCCTAATAAACTAGGAGGAGTCCTAGCTCTCCTATTTTCCATCTTTATCCTTATATTAGTTCCTCTCCTCCATACCTCTAAACAACGAAGCACCATCTTTCGACCCATAACACAAATCTTCTTCTGACTTCTTGTAGCTAATTCAATCATTTTAACTTGAATTGGAGGTCAACCAGTAGAACAACCATTCATTATAGTAGGACAAATCGCCTCAATCTCCTACTTTTCCTTATTCCTTATTATCATACCACTCACTAGCTGATGAGAAAATAAAATCCTCAGCCTAAACTAGTTTTGGTAGCTTAACTAAAAAGCGTCGACCTTGTAAGTCGAAGACCGAGGGTGCAACCCCCTCCCAAAACATATCAGGGAAAGGAGGGTCAAACTCCTGCCCTTGGCTCCCAAAGCCAAGATTCTGCCTAAACTGCCCCCTGATTGCTATTATAGCGAATAAATGCTGAATTATAAAAATTCAGTTTTTGTACGCCAGAGTGACATATTAATGATATAGTCCACATACCTTAATATACCACATAATACCCTCATTCCATAATAGCTATAACAGATATTATACTACTTCATTACATATACTATGCTTAATCCCCATTAGTCGATATTCCACTATATCATTACATACTATGCTTAATCCACATTAATCTACTGTCAGCTATTTCATTTCATTAAATTATTTAACCCTCATTAATCTATAATCAATAATTTCATAGCATAATATTTTTCACTTAACCCTACTTTACATAGTATTATTTAATGCCGTTGGTAAGAAATCCCCATTAACCTAATAAATGAAAAAAATTGTACGGTTTGTGGTACATTACTGTTTTATCCCCTACTATTGATCAAAACTGACATTTGATTATGGTTGAACTTCATATAATCCTTGATCGTATCAAGAATGCCAGTCCTCTAGTTCCCTTTAATGGCATATTTATCCTTGATCGTCTCAAGATTTATCTTCCGCCCTGTTTTTTTAGTTCGGTATGAAGCAAATCGCTATTCCCCGGAAGGGCTCATCTGGTTCATTAAGGTAAACTTGAGCTATCCTCGACATTTTTCTTATCATTATCTCATTACTTATCATTCAGGAGATTAGATTGTCAAATTCACCATTACTGAAAGGCATCAGAAAATAGCAGGTTATGAAGGGCCAGTTTGGTTTTTTTGATTAATGCGGCAAATGAGTAGAAAAAACATTGTGATTAACCCCCTCGGAAACAAACCTCCTATAATAGTGCGTGTACAATGCATTTCATTATTCTAATACATTCTTCATTTTATCTGGCATAAATATTTCTATTATTAGGATCGCCCCGGGTTTGGGAAAAAAAATCGAACCTTTAAAAAAAAAAAGTTTTTTCGGTAAAAACCCCCCTCCCCCTTAATATACACGGTTGTCTCGAAAAACCCCTAAAACGAGGGCCGACGTATATTTTTCCATAGAATTGTTGTGATAATTTCTCTATATATAATGTAACAATGTGAT